AGTTCAGCACAAAAATTGAAGATTTAGTTACGATTGAAAGTTTTCTACTATCATCCATAGACCCTTTATTCATACTCATTCAATTGAAAGAATTGATCCAATCAAAAAAATTATGCTTCTCGACTTCATAATCCAATTTTTTTTATTCCAATTCTGATTGACTTTTGGATAGAAATCGTGAGAATGTATTTTATTTCCTCAAATAAAATATTGGGTGATAAAGGATTAAATCTTTTTAAGAAATAAAGTTTTTGATCTGAATATGAAAAATAAAAAATGGAAAGACCGCTTAACTATTGAAGTTGTTAATAGAACGAATCACACTTTTACCACTAAACTATACCCGCTACATATTCATTATTGGATATGAATGGACCATTTGTCCAACACTATTTGGACAAAAAAGTAATGAGACACAGTCAAGATAAAGATAGCATCAGAATCATTAAAATTCCAGCATTGACATGTATTTTGTTCTGACGCGGGCTTGAAAGAAAATAAAATCAAATTATATTTTATATTTATAATTTTTATATTTATATATATTTTTATATTTATATATTTATAATATATTATATATAATAATATAATATAAATAATATAAAAATAATAAATAATATAAAAATATATAGTATGTAGAAATAGATAGAAATTATATATAATATAAATAATATAAAAATATATAGTATAAAAATATATAGTATGTAGAAATAGATAGAAATATAGATAGTATAAATATATATAGTATATAGAAATAGATAGAAATATAGAAATAAGATTAAGATAATAAATATTAATAATATTAATAAATATAAATTAAAATTAATAATATTAATATATATTAACATTAACCTGGATTATAGAGAATTTAAGATAATTTACTGGATTATAGATAATTTAGAGAATTTCTAAGATAATCTATATAAATCTATATATTAGAATCTAACACTATTTCTAATAACTAATAATGGGAATCAAAATATCTCTTCTTGTTTCGATAAGAATTTTGATTTAATATAAAAACAAAAATTGTTTTGTTCGTTGGAACAAAAGAAGTACTGGCCCGGCCAGTACTTAACCAGGCCGGGTAAACGAACCCTTTGTACAAAATCAAAGAAATAAGAAATAAAGTATTCTTTCTATATGTAGAAATCTGTTTCGACTCATTATAAAAATTTAATTACTGATCAAATTCGTGGATATCTGACACTTTATCCATATCCATTTTTTGATGTGTTTTTATTACACTTTTTCTATATTTTCGTTATTAGATTTTTATCTATTGTTATTGTTCGAATTTCATTTAAAATGAAAGAAGTGAAGTATATATTCTTATTATATTCTTATATACAATGATTACATTACTTTTTTTTTTTTTTAGATTACTTAATCTTATAATTAATAAAAAAGAAGGAAAATACAAATTTTTCTCAATCTTGGCTTCACGTGTCACATCACACGATAAACTTGAATTTTTGAATGGGGAGAGGTGGCTGAGTGGACTAAAGCGTCGGATTGCTAATCCGTTGTACGAATTTTTCGCACCGGGGGTTCGAATCCCCCTCTCTCCGACCCACCCGATCACTTTAATTTTTATAATTTTGAAGAATTTTTTATTATTAATTTTCTTTTATTTTTATGAAATTTTTATCTTTCTTTATCTAGTATCTATTCCATTTATTGATAGATTTACCTATGAAAAACTAAAAACGAATCTCATCTCTTTTTTTATTCCTCGCGCCCAGGATTACGCCCCGGATCATTAGATAAGAATCCGAAGATGAAGAGAGAAACAAAGAATATTACTACTGTGTAAACGAAGAGTTTAAGAGTAAGCATTACACAATCTCCAAGATAAATAATATCATTTATTTAAAAAAGGAAATAGATCACCTATTTTACGACACACGCTATACATTAATATATTTACATTATTTTGATATGGCACTCTAAAGATTAAAAAAGTAAGTTTTTAAAATTCATTTTCACAAATTTCTTTCTAATGTAATACTAATGTAATAAGATTCGGATTTTTTCGTTAACAAAAATTTATTGTCATATCTATAATTAGATATTGTATGGGATCTTAGAAAGAGAAGGTTAGAACAAAGGAAGAAATAAGCTGATCAAAAATCATCGCTCCCTTATTAAAATTCAATTCAATATATCAATATACAATATAAAAATACAATATAAAATACCAGAATTTAGCTTTTTTAATCGAGGGTTCCTAATGTCAGACTTATCCGATCTTATTTATTTTTTTAATCAAAATATCATTTTTTTTTATCGAAGAAATCACGAATATAAATTGAATAGAGATTCATTTTTTATCGAAAACTTACGGCAGCTTGCCAAACAAAGGCTAAGAGAAAGAAGAGTACAGGGATAACTGGCATAACGTCTACGATTGGATTGAAAAAGGCATAAGCCTCGGGTAATTTGGCGAAGAAAAAACTACTCGAATAAAGGTTAGAATTAAGACAGATACAGATTAAACTAAAAGTATTAAACATAACAAACATTTTTTTCTTGGTCTTTAAAATGAAATTGAAATGATAATAAATTATCAGATTTGATTGAGTTGTTTTTATGAGATAAAAATAAAAAAGATTCTTCTTTTTCTTTTACCTCTCCTCAATCAAAAATACTTCCTTACATTCTACAATCAAGTTAAATTAAAATACTTAGAATATAAGGAATTCGACTTTCATACAATATCTTAATTGAATTTTATGTAATGATCAATGAATCTTTTTTATTCTATATCTACATGTGTTGAATCCTAGGGACAACATGTCCCTATATTTATTTTGGTTGGTTATTGACGAATAATCAATATTGAGTTTAGGTTTTCTTAGAAAAAAAAGAAAAATGGGGCGTGGCCAAGCGGTAAGGCAACGGGTTTTGGTCCCGTTACTCGGAGGTTCGAATCCTTCCGTCCCAGGTCGTTATTCATCATAAACGAGGGATTCTTCTCTATTCCTTTATTCTGAAATTTAATAATGATTCTTAGAATCATATCTTTCTTTTCATTCAAAAAATATTAAAATATTTAATTTAATATTTTTTATTGAATATTGAAATGAAATATTTAGTTTAGTATAAAGTTACTATAGTTATAGTTTTTATGATTAGTTTAAGTAGCTGAAAATCTTTAGCCATTCATGGGGATTTCTTTTTCATTTGAATATTTGAATAAAAGTAAAAATAAAAGATTTTTTTTCATGTGATTTTCTTCATATGATAAAATATGGGGTTAATTTAAGTGAAATCCTTTTTGGACAAAAACTTATCTATCTATGGATAGGTAAGTGTAAATTATTATATATCGGTTCAGCCAATGACTATTCATGATTCCATATTGAATCAATTGCATACGCTTCAAAATAAAAATCAAGGGAGAGGGATGTTATGGTAAAACTTCGTTTGAAACGATGTGGTAGAAAGCAACGTGCGACTTGAAGGACATGATTGACTGTGGATTTTGCCATCCATCATTTTCTATAGGAATGAAGATGCTCTTGTCTCGACATAGTTTGTCCTGCTAGGAACCTAATTTCATTTGCCTTAGGTTGGTAAATAAAAAGACTAATGGTATAGCATATGGTGGAGCTCGAGTAAAAACGATTGATTTATTTATCGGGAGAATAATCTAGGGTTAGTGACAATCAATAAGTTAGACCAACTTTGTAAATAGATCATCAATAGAATATATAAATGGAGAGGTTAAAATTTTAACAAGTTTGAAATAAAAAAAAAGTCAAATTTGTCGAAATTTAAAAACTGTTTTGATCAAAAGTGTATCACAAAGAAATCAATCTTTCGTATGATTGTTCTTTTTTCCATATAAAAAAAAGGTATGTTGCTACCTTTTTGAAAAGGAGTAAGGATCACCAAAGTAATGTCTAAACCCAAAGATTTCACAAGTCGTAAAGCAAAGACAACGAATTCCGGAACAAGTAAATACTATTTTCACTTGTCTCAACAATTGGATCAGAATGAGCAAAAAAAAAAATAGATCCTAAAGTAGACAAAAAAAGAAGTTAGAGACAGCTCAATAAATTATAAAGATTTCCTTTCGAACTCTTTTAAAACTATCCAACTTGAGTTAGGAGTACGACTGAGATTTTTTTTTCTGTAAAGATATAATATAGTATAAATAGTATAATTATAGAATATATAGTATATAGAAATAGTATATAGAATAGAATTTAGAATCATCTTTTCTTGAGCCGTATGAGGCGAAAACCTCCTATACGTTTCTAGGGGGGGCATCCTTTATCTACATCTATCCCAATGAGCCATCTATCGAATCGTTGCAATTGATGTTCGATCCCGAAGAGAAGGAAGAGATCTTCGAAAAGTGGGTTTTTATGATCCGATAAATAATCAAACTTATTTAAATGTTCCTGCTATTCTATATTTCCTTGAAAAGGGTGCTCAACCCACAGGAACTGTTCATAATATTTTAAGGAAGGCAGAACTCTTTAAATAAAGAATTTAGAGTTTATTTTGATCAGAATAAAAGTCATGAATATAAAAAGCTAGTACCTATCCTTGTGTAATTCTTTATTCAAAGTTTGGTCTTTTCTTGTTCTATCTTATCTTATTCTTACTTAATTTAGTTTATTTTATTTCTTTTTTTCTTGTTGTGTAACCCCCCCCAACAGGGGGGGGGGTAATCCTTTTTCTTGTATTTGTATTGTACCTTTATTTATTTTTATTTATTTTTTGATTAAGGAAACCTGATATTTTTATTTTGTTTTCTATATTTTATATCTACCTTATTTTTTACGCTCAAATCTCTTATTTATCATTTGTGTTGTGCTAATCCAATATCTAATAATATCCAATACAATATTTTATTTAATTCTAATTATATTATATTTATTATTATATATTATATTAATTTATTATATTAATATTAATTATATTACTAATATACTAATATTTATATTTTATTTTATTTATTTATTTAATTTTTTATAAAAAAAAATAAAAAAAAAAGTCCATTCATATTGACAATGGCGTATCGAACAGATATAATTATCTCGTAGATAAATAGATCTTTTTATCTCCACTCCCTATTAGCATTTTCCTTCATTTTAGTAAAATGGATGGGTTTGCTGGATTTCCTCTTCCGTATTTTATACTTTATACAAAATGGATTTTAACTAAATAAAAAATTGGAAGAATTTTGGTGATTTGTCAATTTGCCAATTCTATTTTGAATCTCTTATTTTTTGAATCGGATCCTATTGATATTTTGTTGTTTAGATTTGTTTTCTTCCTAGTTCCATGTTTTGATGTAGTTGTGCAGTTCAATTCCATTGATTTTTATTTTTTTTTTTATTATTTTATTTTGATCATATCTACACATCATATAGATCCGGGTTGCTAACTCAACGGTAGAGTACTCGGCTTTTAAGTGCGACTATGATCTTTTACACATTTGGATGAAGGAAGGAATTCGTCAAGACTATTGGTAGAGTTTATAAGAACGCGACTGATCCTGAAAGGTAATGAATGGAAAAAAGAGCATGTCGTTAAATATGAAATATAATTTTAATAAATAAAATAATCATAAAAAAATTTAATACTCATAATATAACATAAGAATTCTAGTTGGGTCTAGTGAATAAATGGATAGAGCCTTATGGCTCCAATTCGAGTAAGACGAAAAAGTAACGAGCTTATCTTCTTAATTTGAATTAATTTGAATGAAGACCCGATCTAATTAGACGTTAAAAATAGATTAGTGCCTGATGCGGGAAAAGGTTCTCTTGTTAATTGTGAGTGGACCATTGATTCTTTTTTTTTCTTGAATCCTAATTATTCTTTATTTAAAATTTAAGACAGATGTGTACTAAGAAATAGTATACTGATAAAAAAAATTTATTCCAAGGTCAAAAGAGCGATCGGGTTGTGAAAATAAAAGATTTTATACCTTTTCCTTATTTTTCTTCTTGTTATTTTAGATTTTATTTATTTCTTTTATTGTTATTCTAGTTATATTAACAATAAATCCGATTGTATAGAAAGGGAAAGAAAAAAGATCTGTTGATTGGGCTCTCTGTCTCCGGGGTATATATTCTTTATTTGTTGTTAACTTTTATATAATCTATATAACCTTTTTACCATTACATTATTTACATCACAATCAATATAAATATAACAGTATGTATATATGTATATATAATAGTATATATAATAAATAATAAATATTTAATAAATATGTTTTAATAAATATGTATATATACATATAATTATATAATAATATAATATAATAATATAAAATAATATAAAAGATATCTTAAAATAAATAAAATATAAAATAATAATAAAGTATATAATTTTATAATAAAGGATATCTAAAAAAAAATGTAATGTAATTGTATTACTGTAGTGTAATACTGTATATTACTGTATATACTAATAATACACTAATATACTACAGTGTTATTTATAGTACTAGTATTATTTATAGTACTATATTTATAGTACTAGTATAGTATAGTATAAAAGTATAAAGAATATACTACGTATAATATACAATACACATACGCCGTTCTGACCATATTGCACTATGTTATCATTTAATAACAATAACACAAGAAGCGACTCCCTTTTTTGTTTTCATCAGTATAAATGTACGTAAATGGCAAAATTTATGGATTTCGGCAACAAAACTTCCTATATCCGCTACTCTTTCAGGAGTATATTTACTCACTTGCTCATGATCATAACTTCAATAGTTTGATTTTTTACGAACCCGTGGAAATTATTGGTTATGACAAGAAATCTAGTTTAGTACTTGTGAAACGTTTAATTACTCAAATGTATCAACAGAATTTTTTTATTTCTTCGTTTAATGATTCTAACAAAAAAGAATTTTGGGAGTACAAGAATTTTTTTTCTTCTCATTTTTCTTCTCAAATGGTATCAGAAGGTTTTGGAGTCATTCTGGAAATTCCATTCTCGTCGCAATTAGTATCTTTTTCTGAATCTTCTGAAGAAAAAAAAATACTAAAATATCAGAATTTACGATCTATTCATTCAATATTTCCCTTTTTAGAGGACAAATTTTTACATTTGAATTATGTGTCAGATCTACTAATACCTCATCCCATACATCTGGAAATCTTGGTTCAAGTACTTCAATGCTGGATCAAGGATGTTCCTTCTTTGCATTTATTGCGATTTCTTTTCCACGAATATCATAATTTGAATAGTCTCGTTACTTCAAAGAAATTCATTTACGCCTTTTCAAAAAGAAAGAAAAAATTCCTTTGGTTCCTATATAATTCTTATGTATATGAATGCGAATATTTATTCCTATTTATTCGTAAACAATCTTCTTATTTACGATCAACATCCTCTGGAGTCTTTCTTGAGCGAACACATTTCTATGTAAAAATAGAGCATCTTATAGTAGTGTGTTGTAATTCTTTTCAGAAGATCCTATGCTTTCTCAAGGATACTTTCATGCATTATGTT